TATTACCCGAATGGTATTTCTTTCCCGTATTTCAAATCCTTCGTACCGTACCGAATAAATTATTGGGTGTTCTTTTAATGGTTTCAGTACCTGCGGGATTATTAACAGTACCCTTTTTAGAGAATGTTAATAAATTTCAAAACCCATTTCGTCGTCCAGTAGCGACAACCGTCTTTTTGATTGGTACCGCAGTAGCCCTTTGGTTGGGTATTGGTGCAACATTACCTATTGATAAATCCTTAACTTTAGGTCTTTTTTAATTTTGAACTTGATTCAATTGTGAAATAAAATATTGCAACGTTTGTATCTAGGGACTATTCACCTCGCTTCAAAGCGAATTCTCCCTAGATACATCGATTCCATTTCCATTAAATTACGAATCTATTCCGATTCCGAAGAGATGGATTGTGCTAACGATTGAAAACCTATTTGCAGACTTCAACTACAACTAAGTTGAAATACATTCATTGGATTGAAAACTACTTTTTCGGTAAATCAAGCCCGAAATGCTTTTCGAGAGTGTCTAATATCCGTTTTACATCTTCTATGCGAAAGTGTTCCATTTTCATAAGATCTTCTTGACTATTATTTAAAAGGTCTAATAATGTAGATATATTAGACCTTTTGAGGCAATTATAGACCCTGGGTGGCAAGTCTAATTGATCAATAAAAATAGATTTCAATGCTATTTTTTTTTTGTTTTTTCTTATTTTAACCAATTTCTCAGGAAGGATAGAGGGGCGTAAAGGAAGCATATCTTGATTATCCTCGAAATGTAAGCTTTCCTCTTCTGTCTGTAAAAAGGGAATAAATAAATCAATCAAATTTCGGGAGGCCTCCTGCAGTGCTTCTTTAGGGGTTAAACTTCCATTTGTCCATATTTCAAGAAAGAGGATCTCGTGTTTCTCATTTCCAGTCCCATAAGAATGAATACTATGATTCACATTTCGAACAGGCATGAAAATAGCATCTATAGGATAACTTCCATCTTGAACGTTATTGGATGTTTTTATAAGATATCCACGATTCCTCTCGATTTGTAATCGAATACACAACTCAATTGGTTCCGTCAAGCTAGCTATCTGCTGTGTATTATCAATGATTTCTACATAAGGCGGGGCGATGATATCTTTGGCGGTTATATATCCGGGGCCCCTGGCACAAATGGCTGCCTCACACGTTCCATATATATTACTTCTCAATACAATTTCTTTCAAATTCATTAAAATTTCATGGACTGATTCTTGAATACCCCCTATGGTAGAATATTCATGCGGTATTTTCGCAGATTTTGCGCGTGTGATACATGTTCCTTCTATTTCTCCAAGCAAAGCTCGTCGTATCGCAATGCCTATTGTGTCAGCTTGACCTTTCAGAAGCGGAGATAGAATAAATCGTCCATAAGAAAGACGTTTACTGTCTGCTCTTGATTCAACACACTTCCACTGGAGTGTCCGAGTATCTATTCTTACTTGCTCTCGAACCATAATAATATTATTTGATCAGATCATTGAATCATTTATTTCTCTTGTTGTTCTTGCTGTTGAAATCTCTTCAATTTTGATTTTTACACACGTCTTTTTTTCGGAGGTCTACAGCCATTATGGGGCAAAGGAGTTACATCCCGTACAAAAGTTAATCGTATACCACTTTTGCTAATAGCTCGTAATGCTGCGTCTCTCCCGAGACCGGCACCTTTTATCAAGACTTCTGCGCGTTGCATCACTACTGTACTAATAGCGGTTACTGCTGTGGTTTCAGCAGCAAATGGCGACGCTTTTCGTGTACCCCGGAACCCACAATTACCGGCAGAGGACGAAGAAACCACTTGACCTCGTACATCTGTAACAGTCACAATGGTATTATTAAAACCTGCTTGAACATGAATAACCCCTTTTGGTATTCTACGCGTTCTCTTACGTAGACGCCGGGTCCTACGTGAAACTAATTTCAGTCTCGCTTTTGCCATATTTTAGCATCTCATAAATATGAGTCAGAGATCTATGGATCTATCCATTTTTGAATATAGGGCCTTTCCCGAAGTTGATTATCCTTGTCTTTGTTTATGCCTTGGGTTGGAACAAATTACTCGAATTCGGCCCTGACGGCGTATTAATCGACATTTTTCACAAATTTTACGAACAGAGGCTCTTATTTTCATATTTGCCGACTTTTCACCTTAATTCTGAATCTACGTCTTGGAAGAAAATAAGTTTCTTGAAATTTTGTATTTCGAATCATATTGAATGAATGTTGAAAAAAATACCGAAATTTTTGATTCTTATTTTTCGCAAAGTCAAAAATTCGACTAATTGAAGACTCGTTGTATTATAATAAACCTAAGTGGTAGCTTTCCCGAAATCTAACCGAGAATTAGATCATTATTATCTAAATGAACCCCAAAGATGTCGTTGAGAACAGATTCTTTAATTAAACTTTCCGGAATCGATTTCTGTTTTTCAGTTAAATGAAAACCTCTTTTGTTCGGGATCAACTTCTTTATTATGGACGATCTAAAACCATAGATGTCGTTTTCAAAGATGAGGTCGTAGATGAGATACGATATTAGACAACCTGTCCCCTTTCTTTGTCACAAATAGAAAGTTGCGAATTTCATTTGGATATTAGAAGTATTACCATATATAACACAAACATTCTCCACCTATTCTTTCTAATCGAGCCTCTCGGTCTGTCATTAGACCTCGAGAAGTAGAAAGAATTACAATCCCCATCCCGCCTAAAATTTTAGGAATTTGTTGATAGTTAGAATAGATTCGTAGACCGGGTCGACTGATACGTTTTAAATTTAAAACTTTTCGATTTCTATAAGGCTCGTCCCGATTCCTTCTATAGCGTAGGGTTAAAACCAAAAAAGATTTGTTGTTTTCTCGATGTTTTCTCACGTTTTCGATAAAACCCTCGCGTAAAAGTATTTGAACAAGACTTTCGCTGAGATTCGTAAATGCTATTCGAACCACTCTTTTTGTATTCATCTCAGCATTTCGTATCGAGGTTAGTATGTCAGCAATAGTATCCTTAGCCATAATGAATTAAAGTATTGGTCCCTCCCAATTTTGATATAATCAACATGTTTTTCTTATTTTTTCTTTGGTTATGACTATGCATTTTTCAAGGTATATGCGTGAGACACAATCTACTAACTGAATCTTAATTGATTTCTTTCAAATAACTACCCTAATAACTATATTCTTTCTGGAATGATATTATCATGGAACTAGATTAGGGTCTCGTTTTATAATACTTCGGGAGCTAATGAAACTATTTTGGTAAAATTGAACTGTCTCAATTCCTCTGCAATCGCACCAAAAACTCGAGTGCCTTTTGGATTGCCTTCTTGATCAATGACAACTGCGGCATTGTCATCATATCGTATTATCATACCGTCGTCGCGTTTGAGTTCTTTACAAGTACGTACAATTACAGCTCTGACCACTTCTGATCTTTCTAGCGACATTTGCGGAACTGCTTCTTTGATCACAGCAACAATAACGTCACCAATATGAGCATATCGACGATTGCTAGCTCCTATGATTCGAATACACATCAATTTGCGAGCCCCGCTGTTATCCGCTACATTCAAATAGGTCTGAGGTTGAATCATATAATTTTTTTGATTATTTTTTTTAGGCAAAGTAAAGGGCGAAGAAAAAAAGAAATATTGTTTGTCCAAAAAACCAAACCTGCACCTTCGATTCGTTTGTATCCCCAAAAGCGATTTTTTTTGCTTTTGCCTTTTTCTTTTACATTTCCAAATTTTATCCCGAAAGAATGAATTGCGTTCGTATAGGCATTTTGGATGCTACTATTGAAATAGCCCTTCTAGCTATATTTTCTGTTACGCCACCGATTTCATAAAGTATTCGACCTGGTTTAACAACAGCTACCCAATATTCAGGCGATCCTTTACCCGAACCCATACGTGTTTCTGCGGCTCTGACTGTAACCGGTTTGTCTGGAAATATACGGACCCATATTTTTCCACCGCGGCGTGCATTTCGTGTCATTGCCCGTCGACCTGCTTCTATTTGTCTAGATGTGATCCAAGCGGGTTCAAGTGCCTGAAGAGCATATTTACCGAAACAAATATAATTACCTCGATAAGAAATTCCCTTCATTCTTCCTCTATGTTGTTTACGGAATCTGGTTCTTTTGGGGTTATAGTTGATGGTTGGGTTTGAATTCCATCTCTACTCCAGAATCGGACGTGAGAGTTTCTTCTCATCCGGCTCCTCGCGAATAAAAAGATTCAAAAATAGGGAATTTTAAGGAAATTTAGATAGAATAGAATTTGAATTAAGATAGGCTTGTAGTTCATATGATATCCATCGATTTCATAAGTATAAGTAATATATCGAAGTATGGAGTTCAGCGAATCGATCTCAAATCTGGTAGTAATTTGTATCTTCTTTCTATCGTATAGTGAAAGACCTAAAAGAACTATTTCTATGAAATATAGATATATATATATAATTTTATTGGTTTTGAGAATCTTAAAATGAATCTTTCTTTTGTTTTCTCCTTGAATTTAACCGCCTTAGCATCTTTAATTGACCCAAATTTAGTAATCCAAGAAAAGAAAGGTTTCGCGGGCGAATGTTGACTCTTTCAATTCAATTTCGATTTCGGTTGTAGCCATAATTTCTAACTTTTTCGAATAGATGAATTGGTCTCGGGTCCGTTCCGCCATCCAGATCAATGAATCATTAGAATTCGTGTTCAATTGAATTTTTGAGATCCACAGGTTCCGTCGTTCTCATCGCTTCTTACTTAATGTTTAGGTCTGAGTTCTGCAATGGAGCTCAATGAAAGTTGTGCGTGAGTCAATCTTCTCAGTCTTTATTGACTCGAAGCTCTTGATTTTTTTGTTCTCTGGGCGGATTCATTTTAGTATGGATGAATCTGTCTTAATGCTTTCTTACATTGCCCTTTTTATGAGACGGCTCATAGACCTTACATATTCCATATTGGAATTAGATAGC